GAGTCAAAAGACTCCCCCGCCTACCGTTTGATATATCCAAATTTTTTAAAGTTTTTTTTACAAATTGGACAGACAAGGGGATAGAATCCGAAATTGTCGAGTATATAGACGTGGAGTATATAGACGAAGAAGGAAAAAATAAAAAAAAGGAAAATAGTCTAAACGAGGAAGAAAGGCGGATGGAGATATCGGAGGGATGGGATAATATCATATGTGGGCACATAATAAGGGGATTCGCGTTAATAACTCAATCTATTCTTAGAAAATATATTGTATTGCCTTCATTGATAATAGCAAAAAATATTGGACGTATATTATTATTTCAATCTCCTGAATGGTTTGAGGATATACAGGAATGGGAGCGCGAAATGCATGTTAAATGTACCCATAATGGTATCCAAGTATCGGAAACAGAATTTCCAATAAATGGGTGGGCAGAGGGTATTCAGATAAAAATCTTATTTCCTTTCTACCTGAAACCTTGGCACATACGACCCTCTGATAGAAATCTAATCGAAGAGGAAAACCAAAAAGATGAGTTTTGTTTTTTAACAGTTTGGGGACGGGAAACTAACCTTCCTTTTGGTTCTCCCAGAATTAGAAAAGGAGATTCTTTTTTTGACCCCATTTTTAAGGAACTACAACCAAAAATAGAAAAATTAAAAAGGGCGTATTTAGATTTCTATTTATATTTATTAGGAAAAACAAAATTAGTTTTAAAAGAAACAAAAAAATTAATTATTGACATTATTGAAAGGTTAGTATTTATAACAAGAATACTAAAACAAAAAGTACTCTCAAAATTCAACCTAATTTTTAGATTAATAAAAGTATCAGACTCGAATGAAATTAAAAACGAAAAAGATTCTAGAAGCAGCAATCAAATAATTCATGAATCAGTTAGTCTATTTCAATCTCAAAATTGGAAAAATTATGCACTAATCAAAAGGGAGGATCTAACAGGTAGAACAAGGACAATTAAAAATAAAATAGAAAGAATTACAAAAGAAAAAAAAAAAATAACCCCATCCGGCGTATATATTAATCCTACCGAAAAAGGGTATAATGCTAAAAGATTCGAATGGACAACAAATATTTGGCAAATATTAAAAAGAAGAACTGTCCGATTAATCTCTCAATTAGATTGTTTTATAAAAATTTTCCTTGAAAAAGTATACATAGATATTTTTTTAGCTATTATTAATATTACCAGACTCAATATACAATTTCTTTTTGAATCGATAAAAAAAATGCCGGATAAGCCCATTAATGAAACAAAAGAAGAAAGGCTTAATAGAAAAAATAAAAATATAATTAACTTTATTTCAATTAATATTCTTAGAAATAGGAAAAATTTACATAGTTTTGGGGACTTATCCTATTTGTCACAAGCATATGTATTTTTTAAATTATCACAAACCCAAGTTAGTAACAAATTAAGATCTGTTTTTCAATATAATGGAATGTCTTTTTTTATTAAGGATGAAATAAAAGATTCCTTTGAAACACAAGGAATACTTGATTCTAAATTAAGTCATAAGAAACGCCCGGATAATAAATGGAAAAACTGGATAAGGGGACATTATCAATACAATTTGTCTCGTCTTAAAAGGTTTAGAAGGTGGAAAAAGATGAGAAATTTCATTAATCTACGTTATAGAAAAAAAAAAAAAAAAACCAAGCGGGATTCATATGAAAAAGTTCAGTCCATAAAGGGGGGTAATTCTAGGAATTCTAAAGTAGATTACTTAGTGAATCAAACAGTGAATCAAACAGACAATTTTCAAAAAAGCTCTAAATATGATCTGTTATCATATAAATCTATTAATTTGAATTATGAAAATAAGAGGGACTCGCCTATTTCTAAATCAAGCTCGCAAGTCCAATTAAAAAAGAACGAAGATATTTCTTATAAATCCAACACTCATAAAGAGAATTTTTCTGATATATATATATGGAGAAGTTTCCCTATTCCTATTAAGAATTATGAAAATTTTAATTATACACAAAAAGATCGCGATAGAAAATATTTGGATTTTAATTTTCAAAATCCAAATTGGGATCTTAGACAACAACTTATTATTGAGTCCTACATCAGAATGGATATCACGAGTAATGAAAATACTCATATTGATACTAACAATTATCAATATCCAATTTTTGAAAAAATTGATAAAAAAAAGCTTGTTTATCTTAAAATTCCGCAAAAGCTCCAAACCAATTTACCAAAACCCCGAAAAGGTTTTTTGGATTGGATGGGAATGAATGAAGAAATACTAAAACGTCCCATCTCACACCTGGGACTTTTTTCCTTCCCAGAATTTGTCCTACGCTATAGTCTATATAAACTAAAACCGTGGGTTATACCAAGTAAAATCCTTCTTTTAAATTTGAATCTAAATGAAAATGATCTTAGTGAAAAGAAAAACATCGAAGGAAACCAAAAACAAAAAGGGGAATCCGTTTCAAATAAAGAAATAAAGAATCAAAATCGAAATCAAAAAGATCAAAAAGAAAAAGAATCGGTCGAAAGCAAAAGAGATCTTAGATCAAATGTACAAAAACAAGGGAATGCTGAATCTGTTCCTTCAACAAACCACGAAAAAGATATTAAAGACCCTTCCCCCCAAAAAATGAAAAAGAGAAAGAAAAGTAAGCTAGAAAAAGAAATAGATTTACTCCTAAAACCTTTTTTAGTTTTTCAAATTACCTCGCGCAGTACTTTGGCTAAAAGAATTATGAATAATATAAAAATATATTCTTTCCTGCTTGGACTGCCAAATCCACGAGAAATTACTATATCCTCGATTCGAGGAGGAGAAATGAGTTTGGATTTAATGTGTATTCGGAAGGATGTAAAGCTTATAGAATGGATCAAAAGCGCGTTCTTTATTATCGAACCCACACGCCTGTCTGTAAAAAATGATGGACAATTTATTATGTATCAAACCTTAGGTATTTTGTTGGTTCATAAGATTAAGCACCAAATTAATCAAGGATATAGAAAACAACCCTATGTTGATAAGAATGGTTTTGATTTACTTGTTCCCGAAACCATTTTATCGCATAGACGTCGTAGAGAGTTGAGAATTCTAATTTATTTCAATTCAAAGACTTGGAATAAAAATCCAATATCTTCGACTGAGAACAATTGTAGTCAATCTTTGGATTTGGATAAAGAGAACCCTCTTAATCTTAATAAAGATAAGAATGAATTAATTAATTTCAAATTTTTTCTTTGGCCTAATTATCGATTAGAAGATTTAGCTTGTATGAATCGCTATTGGTTTGATACAAATAACGGCAGTCGTTTCAGTATGTTAAGGATACAGATGTATCCGCGGTTGAAAAGTCGTTGATAGCCCATTTTTCCTATATATGCTATACCCTACGGGGTATATGAAAGTAAAGAGATTGACACGCCCCACCTTCCATGCCATTCTAATATATAATACGAAGACTAAAACCGCTGAGGTATCAATTAGGCCTACAAATCAATTAACAAAATCTTCTTCATTTTAGGCCTAAATTATGCCATGCAAAAATGAACCCCCTTCCTTCTTTCTTCTTTTTTTCTTTTTCAGAATAAATTAAATTGAAACCTGGATGGATTAATATGACCTGGGTGGATTAATATGAGTTGATAAAATTAGGAGTTCATAAAGAAATTCAGATTATTGTATATAACACATTAAAATTACTATCATTATTATTACTCATCGATAAAATCCGTATCTGTAAAAGTGGAAGAGGGAAAATCTTTTATGGTAAAAAGTGCATTCATTTCGGTTATTTCTGAAAAAGAAAGAAGGGGGTCGGTTGAATTTCAAGTATTCCGTTTTACCAATAAGATACGGAGACTTACTTCACATTTGGAAGTGCATAAAAAAGACTATTTATCTCAGAGAGGTTTGCGAACAATTTTAGGAAAACGTCAACGGCTGTTGGCTTATTTGGCAAAAAAAAATAGAGCACGTTATAAAGAATTAATTGGTCAGTTGAGTATTCGAGAGGCAAAAACTCGTTAATTGGAAGAATCATTTTAAGTACTTTTTCCTATTTGGTATTTGGATAAACTTCTTTTCACTTTCAGCAATTCATGGAAAAATGAATGGGTAAAAAACTTATGACTGTACCAGCTACAAGAAAAGACCTTATGGTAGTCAATATGGGGCCTCACCACCCATCAATGCATGGTGTTCTTCGACTCATCGTTACTCTAGATGGTGAAGATGTTATTGACTGTGAGCCTATATTAGGTTATTTACACAGGGGGATGGAGAAAATTGCGGAAAATCGAACAATTATCCAATATTTGCCCTATGTGACGCGTTGGGATTATTTAGCTACTATGTTCACGGAAGCAATAACTGTAAATGGGCCCGAACTATTAGGAAATATTCAAGTACCTAAAAGAGCTAGTTATATCAGAGTCATTATGTTGGAGTTGAGTCGTATAGCGTCCCATTTGTTATGGCTTGGCCCTTTTATGGCAGATATTGGTGCACAGACCCCCTTCTTCTATATTTTTCGAGAAAGGGAATTGATATATGACTTATTCGAAGCAGCTACTGGTATGCGAATGATGCATAATTATTTTCGTATCGGAGGAATAGCTGCTGATCTACCTTATGGCTGGATAGAAAAATGTTTGGATTTTTGTGATTACTTTTCAACGGGGGTTGCTGAATATAAAAAGCTTATTACACGGAATCCTATTTTTTTAGAACGGGTCGAAGGCGTGGGCGTTATTCGCGGAGAAGAAGCACTAAATTGGGGTTTATCGGGCCCAATGCTACGGGCGTCCGGAATCCAATGGGACCTTCGTAAAGTTGATCATTACGAGTGTTACGATGAATTTGATTGGGAAGTTCAATGGCAAAAAGAAGGAGATTCGTTAGCTCGTTATTTAGTACGAATCGGTGAAATGACAGAATCAATAAAAATTATACAGCAGGCTCTGGAAGGAATTCCAGGAGGGCCCTACGAGAATTTAGAAATACGACGTTTTGATAGAGTAAAAGATTCCGAATGGAATGATTTTGACTATCGATTTATTAGTAAAAAACCTTCTCCAACCTTTGAATTGGCAAAACAAGAACTTTATGTGAGAGTTGAAGCCCCAAAGGGGGAATTGGGAATTTTTCTGATAGGAGATCTGAGTGTTTTTCCTTGGAGATGGAAAATTCGCCCGCCGGGTTTTATCAATTTGCAAATTCTTCCTCAGTTAGTTAAAAGAATGAAATTGGCTGATATTATGACGATATTAGGTAGCATAGATATCATTATGGGAGAAGTTGATCGTTAAAAATGATAATGGATACAACCGAAATACAAGCTATCAATTCGTTTTCCAGATTAGAATCCTTAAAAGAGGCCTATGGGATTATATGGCTACTTGTCCCGATTTTTACTCTTGTATTAGGAATCACAATAGGTGTACTCGTAATTGTTTGGTTAGAAAGAGAAATATCTGCAGGGATACAACAACGTATTGGACCTGAATACGCTGGTCCCTTAGGAATTCTTCAAGCTCTAGCAGATGGTACAAAACTACTTTTCAAAGAGAACCTTATTCCATCTAGAGGAGATGGTCGTTTATTTAGTATCGGACCATCCGTCGCAGTGATATCGATTTTACTAAGTTATTCAGTAATTCCTTTTGGATACCACCTTATTCTAGCCGATCTTGGTATTGGTGTTTTTTTATGGATCGCTATTTCAAGTATTGCTCCCGTTGGACTTCTTATGTCGGGATATGGATCAAATAATAAATATTCCTTTTTAGGTGGTTTACGCGCTGCTGCTCAATCAATTAGTTATGAAATACCATTAACTTTATGTGTATTATCAATATCTCTACGTGTGATTCGGTGTCGTCTAATTAGGTGAAATACTCAATTGTTCCTAGTTCTTTTCTTTCTAATTTCTGAGAAGAGGGTCAAGGTTAAATAATTTTTTCATCTTTTTTAGGCATCATTTGGGTTGATGAACTAAAGCAGATAGTTATATGAGTGAAAGAAAACGGCTTGCAAATTTGCAGTAAAAAGATTAAGTCTCATTTCCTATGTACAAGAATTAATTATTAATTAAAACTAAATAAAAGCAGGAGAGGCCGGTTGCCCCAAGATTGGTTGCTTAGTTATCATCACTTGAAGCGGGTTTAAATGGGAGGTTGAACAAAATTGAGTGGATGGTTAGAAAGACCAAAATACACAAAGGATTAGTAATGGATATTCTCTAAATAATTTTAGAGGATATTTCTGCCCATAAACGGAATTCGAATTGGGACTTTAAGTTAGTAGAAACGATCAAGAAGTACTACCCACGATTCCGACCTAGAGTATGTTCCTATCCACCAAGTAAGTAAATAACTATCAAGAACGAAGTAATCTTTTATTTGGAGTAAAATCCCTTTTATGAGAAAGGAGAATAGGAACGAAATAAAATAGAATAAAAAAATAACGAAATAAAATAGAATAAAATAATTAAAAAAATCCTTTTCTTCTATCTTTTCGTTAGTTAGAAAGAGAGAACTCTTGGTATGATTCATAAATTAATGGAATGTTTAATTCTTTTTCGTAATTGAAAAAAATAGGTTGAAATACCTATATGATGTTGTTACAAAAAGGTTTTTATTCAAGGATTAAGTTATTGATTAACAAACAAAAATGACATTCCTAAAAAGAAAAGATGAGATTAATTCAGAAGCACCTTTTTTTAATATATATTTAATATATATAATAAATATTAATAATATATATTATATTTAATATATTTTAAATAAAAAATATAGCAAACAGAATTCCGTTGGTCTAATTTGGGGAACTTGGGATAAGTTTTGACTCTATCCTACAAAAAAAAAACAAAAAAAAATATAAAGATAAAGATACATAATAATTAAATGTCCTTAGATTTATTTGTGACCCTTGAGGAGCCGTATGAGGTGAAAATCTCACGTACGGTTCTGTAATAGTGGTAAGAACAGCGATGTTCTAATCAACTATGATTATCTAACAGTTCAAGTACAGTTGATATAGTTGAAGCGCAGTCAAAATACGGCTTTTGGGGGTGGAATTTGTGGCGTCAACCTATAGGGTTTCTCATTTTTCTAATTTCTTCTCTAGCTGAGTGTGAGAGATTACCTTTTGATTTACCAGAAGCAGAAGAAGAATTAGTAGCAGGTTATCAAACCGAATATTCAGGTATCAAATTTGGTTTATTTTACGTTGCTTCATATCTGAATCTACTAGTTTCTTCGTTATTTGTAACAGTTCTTTACTTAGGAGGTTGGAATCTTTCTATTCCATACCTATTCGGTCCTAAAATTTTTGACATAAATATAAATAAAGTAGGTAAAGTTTTTGGAACAATAATCAGCATCTTTATTACATTAGCTAAAACTTATTTGTTCTTGTTCATTCCTATTGCAACAAGATGGGCTTTACCAAGGTTGAGAATAGACCAACTATTAAATCTTGGATGGAAATTTCTTTTACCTATTTCTCTAGGTAATCTATTATTAACAACTTCGTCCCAACTTCTTTCACTGTAAACAATTACAATATTCTATATTCACCATTTATCTCAAACAAGAGAAAGAAACAAGTCTACAATTTTTTTCTTTATACACATTCACGATATGTTTCCTATGCTAACTGAATTCACAAATTATGGTCAACAAACAATACGAGCTGCCAGATACATCGGTCAAGGTTTCGCGATTACCCTGTCTCACGCGAATCGTTTACCTATAACTATTCAATATCCCTACGAAAAACTAATCACGTCGGAACGTTTCCGGGGCCGAATTCACTTTGAATTTGATAAATGCATTGCTTGTGAAGTATGCGTTCGTGTATGTCCTATAGATCTACCCGTTGTAGATTGGAAATTGGAAAGTGATATTCGAAAGAAACGATTGTTTAATTACAGTATTGATTTTGGAATCTGTATATTTTGTGGTAATTGCGTTGAGTATTGTCCAACAAATTGTTTATCAATGACTGAAGAATATGAACTTTCGAGTTATGATCGTCACGAATTGAATTATAATCAAATTGCTTTGGGTCGGTTACCAACGTCAGTAATTGATGATTACACAATTCGCACAATTTCGAATTCGCCTCCAATATAAATCAAATATAAAATAGTTAAACTTAAACCTCTCAATTCAAAAAAATCCCCAATTAACAATTCAATTTAAAAATTAATTATTTATGAATAATAGTTAATTATTAATAATAATAATAATATTAATAATAAAATAAATTTTAAATAACTGAAATTAACTATTAAGGTTTAGGTTGGATCTATAAAATAAGGCTTTTCAAAAATAGTTTAAACTTGTCATTTAATTTTTATTCAAAATGTATTTCTATATTTATAGTTCTATATTTATAGAAATATTTATATTAGAGTAATATATATATTTTTTTTTCAAACTTTTTTCCAGATATTGAATGATTAGGGCTAATAATACTATATATATCAACCCGCCCGCACCTGTTCAAATTTTATTTATTTAATTAAGTTTAAGTTAAGAAGTATCAGAAAGATAAAAAAAGGGAGTTACTTCTTTTTTCCTGGTCAGGTCAATAAAATCATGAAATATTTCTATTTTTTTTATGGATTTACCCGGGCCAATGCATGATTTTCTTTTAGTCTTTCTGGGATCGGGTCTGATATTAGGAAGTCTAGGAGTAGTATTACTTCCCAATCCAATTTTTTCTGCCTTTTCGTTAGGATTGGTTCTTGTTTGTATATCCTTATTCTATATTCTATTGAGTTCTTATTTTGTAGCTGCCGCGCAACTACTTATTTACGTAGGGGCTGTAAATGTTTTAATTCTTTTTGCTGTGATGTTCATGAGTGATTCAGAATATTACAAAGATTCTCGCCTCTGGACTGTTGGGGATGGGGTTACTTCGGTGGTTTGTACAAGTCTTTTTATTTCACTAATTACTACTATTCCAGATACGTCATGGTACGGGATTATTTGGACTACAAGATCAAACCAGGTTCTAGAACAAGATTTGATAAGCAATAGTCAACAAATTGGAATTCATTTATCAACGGATTTTTTTCTTCCATTTGAACTCATTTCACTAATTCTTTTAGTTGCTTTAATAGGTGCAATTGCTGTAGCTCGTCAATAAAAAATCAGCAATTAAAATATTCCATGCTTGTTATATGTGATTCAATCAAATCAATTGAATTGTTATTTAGATTGAAATGAATGAGATTACAAAGGAGTTGCTTAATGATGCTCGAACATGTACTTGTTTTGAGTGCCTATTTATTTTCTATGGGTATCTATGGATTGATCACAAGTCGAAATATGGTTAGAGCCCTTATGTGTCTTGAACTTATATTGAATGCAGTTAATATCAATTTTGTAACATTTTCCGATTTTTTTGATAATCGTCAATTAAGGGGAGAAATTTTCTCAATTTTTGTTATAGCCATTGCAGCCGCTGAAGCAGCCATAGGGCTGGCTATTGTTTCATCAATTTATCGTAATCGAAAATCAACTCGTATTAACCAATCGAATTTGTTGAATAAGTAGTCTTAATCAGAAGAATTCGAATATTCGTAAAGAAATGAAAATTTAAGGTATAATCTTCTCTGCAAAGGAAACATAAACAGAAGAAATCAAAGTATTTTGGCCCTTTCTTTTATAATAAAGCAGTCCAGAAGTAAGTTGATTAGAAAAATTCTGATAACTTGTTGATTTACCTGGTATCTAAATATAGGATTTGTTTAGAAGCTTACTAGGTCGAAAATTTATAACGTTTAAAAATGTATAGATCCAATGTCACATTCAGTAAAGATTTATGATACATGTATAGGATGTACTCAATGTGTCCGAGCCTGCCCCACCGATGTATTAGAAATGATACCTTGGGACGGCTGTAAAGCTAAACAAATTGCTTCGGCTCCAAGAACGGAAGACTGCGTTGGTTGTAAAAGATGTGAATCCGCCTGTCCAACGGATTTCTTGAGTGTTCGGGTTTATTTAGGGGCTGAAACAACTCGCAGTATGGGTCTAGCTTATTGATACGTTCCAATAAACTCTACTTGAATCCATTTTATTTATTTTTTTTTTTTACCGACAAGACCCGTGCTCAAGATATTTTTATTTTTGAGCACGGGTCTTTCTGGTCCAAGCGCATCTTGTCTTTACCACGAATTTTTTTCCTTGGTTAACAATAATTGTAGTTTTTCCAATATCTGCGGGTTCATTAATTTTCTTTCTCCCCCATAGGGGAAATAGGGTAGTTCGGTGGTATACTATAGGTATAGTTATTTTAGAACTACTTCTAACGGTGTATACATTCTGTTATCATTTCCAACCGGACGATCCATTAATTCAACTATTGGAGGATTATAAATGGATCCCCCTTTTTGATTTCCATTGGAGATTGGGAATAGATGGACTTTCTATAGGACCCATTTTACTAACGGGATTCATCACCGCCTTAGCTACTTTATCGGCTTGGCCTGTTACTCGAGATTCTAGATTATTTCATTTCCTGATGTTAGCAATGTACAGTGGTCAAATAGGATTATTTTCTTCTCGCAACCTTTTACTTTTTTTTCTCATGTGGGAGTTAGAATTAATTCCCGTTTATCTACTTCTATCCATGTGGGGGGGAAAGAAACGTCTGTACTCGGCTACAAAATTTATTTTGTACACAGCAGGGGGCTCCATTTTTCTCCTAATGGGAGTGCTGGGTATAGGTTTATATGGTTCTAATCAACCAACATTAAATTTTGAAACATCAGCTAATCAGCCGTATCCTGTGGTCTTAGAAATACTATTTTATATTGGATTTTTGATTGCTTTTGCTGTCAAATCGCCGATTATACCCCTACATACGTGGTTACCAGATACCCACGGAGAAGCACATTACAGTACTTGTATGCTTCTAGCTGGAATCTTATTAAAAATGGGAGCGTATGGACTGGCTCGTATCAATATAGAATTATTATCTCATGCCCATTATCTATTTTCCCCTTGGTTAGTGATAGTAGGCGCAATCCAAATAATTTATGCAGCTTCAACATCCCTTGGCCAACGGAATTTAAAAAAAAGAATAGCCTATTCTTCTGTATCTCATATGGGTTTCCTAATTATCGGAATTGGTTCTATAACTGATACAGGACTCAACGGAGCTCTTTTACAAATAATCTCTCATGGATTTATTGGTGCTGCACTTTTTTTCTTGGCAGGGACAACTTATGATAGAACACGCCTTATTTATCTTGACGAAATGGGCGGAATAGCTATCACAATGCCAAAAATATTCACCATGTTTAGTAGCTTTGCGATGGCTTCCCTTGCATTACCGGGTATGAGTGGCTTTGTTGCTGAATTGATAGTATTTTTTGGAATAATTACGAGTCACCAATTTTTTTTAATGCCAAAAATACTAATTACTTTTGTTATGGCAATTGGAATGATATTAACTCCTATTTATTCATTATCTATGTCACGTCAGATGTTTTATGGATATAAGCTTTTTAACGTTCCAAACTCTTATTTTTTTGATTCTGGACCCCGAGAGCTATTTCTTTCGATTTCCCTCTTTTTACCCGTACTGGGTATTGGTATGTACCCCGATCTCGTTCTTTCACTATCGGTTGACAAGGTTGAAGTTATGCTATCTAATTCTTTTTCTAAATAGTTTTTTGCTATTCATGATTTTAAAACCTTTCACTTTACAATGAAAAAGTTGTAGAATGAAAAAAGAGAACTTTTCCTTCTCGCAAATTTATAAAATTTATAGCTAAAAAAAAAAAAAGAATTTGAACCCAATATGGGCACGAACCATGCGAATCAAATACAATATTCCATTCGCATGGTTCGTGCCCATTCGCGTAAATTTTTTTTTATATGTACTATAATGTGAATGTGTAGTGTTCGTAAGATACTTTCGTGAATTCAATTAGATGTTAATGTAAACGAACCATAACTATGTAGTCCTAGTCCTAATAGATTAACCCCAAAATAGCATATCCAAATTATAAGAAAGCCTATAGACGCTACAATTGCCGAATTTGCACCTTTCAGGTTTATATTTGTTCGAGTATGTAAATAAATCGCGAATACGATCCAAGTAATAAATGCCCAAGTTTCTTTTGGATCCCAATTCCAATAGGATCCCCAAGCTTCATTAGCCCATACTGCTCCTGACAGAATACCTATGGTTAAAAAAGAAAATCCTAGACTAATAATACGATAACTCCAATAATCCAATTGCTGAATTAATTGAGATCTGTAATAATTCTTACCCGAAAAAAAAGAAGTAGTTTGGAAAAGATTGCTTCGTTTATTCATGTATTCAATTTCACCACCGAAAAACGACTCTTTTATTAAAAGAGTACTTTTACAAAGAATCTTTCGGTTTTTTCGAAATGTAATGACTACAAGTGCTACTGATAATAATGATCCACATAAAAGGGACGCATAGCCCAATATCATCATAGTTACGTGCATTAATAACCACTCGGATTGAAGAGCGGGTACTAATATTGAAGATTGGTGTATTTGAGTTAAAAGTCCGGAAGTAGCAAAGCCCTGGGTAAAAATAGCACTTGAACCGGTTATTGTGCTTAATAAATTTTTCTTTTTTTTGAAATACGGAACTATATGAATAAGGGAGAAACACCACGAAAGGAAGATTAATGATTCATATAAATCACTTAGTGGAAAATGACCCGAATAAATCCAACGTGTAACTAATAATCCTGTTATACAGGAAAAACTAACTATCAGACCCCTTTCGGATGAATCATACAGTTGTACGATTTCATCTACGCAAAAAAGGGTTATTAAACGAATTGTAATTACGATTGAAACAATAGAAAGGGAAATATGAGTTAATATATGTTCTAAGGTTGAAAATATCATAAAAAAAAAAGAAGAGTCTCTTAAATGGAAATTGGGAGTTGAATTGATTATAGGATCTATTTCGCTTTTTTAGAAGATGACATGCCGCCACTCGGACTCGAACCGAGATGCTCTAGCACTGCTTCCTAAGAGCAGCGTGTCTACCAATTTCACCATAGCGGCTTGTCTTGAACTTATAATAGCTTATAAATAAACAATCGTCGAGATTGAAGAAGCCAATTCAGTGCAATATTTTTATTTTCTTTTTCAGAAAAAATGCAAATTCAAAATAATAAAAAATAATAAATAATAATAGGGATTAGAAGGTTCGTTATTTTAGTTTAGGGTCTTAGCCTCTTGGGGTTTTTCGGGTATTTTCTGTTCTCTTAGAATTGAACTCTTGTAACTAGAAAGAGAAAGTTCTACCCCAAAAATGGTTTTTGTTTTCATTTTTTAATGAACTTTTTTTTTCTCATTTTTTGAATTTCAGAAATTTACCATTCTATATTCTATACCATTCTATATTATATATAGTAATTCATAGAAATATATAAAAAAAGGTTAAGTAAGGTTAAATTGAATCTATTACTTTCAATAAAAATGAAATGAAAATAAAAAAATTATCCCCTTTTTTATAGATAGAGAAAAAGGGAGAAAAATATAAAATTTTTTTCTAACAAACAAATAGTTCGATGGGGAAAAACCCTCTCCCCATCTTGTAAATGAGAAAATCTACTAAAAAAAAAAGAAGGATAAACCTCCTTTTATCTTGTATTTATGGGTTTGTCAACAAAAACAAGGAAACTTTTCTATTTTTATAATTCAGTAAAAAGCTTAATTTATATATATATATTTTTTTTTTAATATAAAAGAAGGAATTTAGTGCTATTTCATATTGATTAGTTTAACTCAATAGGAAATTCAAAATTTTGTAGCAAATAGGAAATGGGTCAATTTCATTTTTCGAGTTCATTCGGATTATTGAAATTTTGAATTACTATTACTTATACTACTTATATACTACTTATACTTAATTTGTTAATTTTTTTGTTGCACAAAAAAACTTTTTGAATTTCCTGTAGAAAGAGATTTCCCTAACGAAAAAGCTTTTAATGCTATCCAATATCCCTTCCTTTTCCAAATATTTTTCCGAATACGCCTTTTTGATGTAGAAATACGTTTTTTTGGAACGGCCATTTAAGATAAAAAGGATTACTTATTGTTTTCGTTGGATGTGAAAGACATCTATTGGTCAAACCAAATCCTTCTTTACTTTTTTTTGTATTCTATTTATTCTTATTCTTGAATTAATATTCTTTTCGGAAAAAAGAAAGCTAGGGGGGGAAGATATATGAAAATCGCATTTAGAAAAAAAGATTTCGCGTACTCTAAATACTATAAATTCTAAATACTATAAATAGCTAAATAGAGAAAGAGCGAAGATATGTGATTTTTTTTTCCATAGAATCGCTGTAAAATAGTTTTTATTCATTCGATTGATTACTATCTTTATTTGATATTCTTTCTCATTAAAGTCTATATCTATAGAATCTGTTACACCGTAGGAATCAAATGAAATAAAGAAATAAAGAAATAAATAAAGAAAGTTAAGAATAAGTAAATAAGTATAAGTTAAGTATAAGTAAGAAAAGTAATAAAAAAAATTAAAAAACAAAGGAATACATACAATAAATAGAAGAAAAGATACGAAGAGATACGTCCGCCCCCTACGTATTTGAGAACTTCTCCTATAAAGAAACTAAGAAAACCAACTCCATTCGTAATTCCATCAATTACTCGTCGATCAAAAAAATGAGTTAATTCTGCCAATGCTCTAGTCCCCCCAGTTAGGGATCTTTTATAAAAAGAATCTATATAAGCGCGATTATATGACCAACAATATATGCCATTTAGCATTTTCTCCGAAAGAGGACCGCTAGGGAACCCTTTACCTTTAAGAGTTGAATTTCTTAAATCCAAATTTAATAAAGAGGAATAAGGAGATTTATATAAAAAAGACGATATAAATATTCCTAAATAACCTATACTGACTGAAAAAATTGAATCTTTCATAAATTCATACCAATTGGTCGAATTAGTCAACTTTTTATGCAAAAGATTGATCGACGGAGTTAACCATTTAGATAATATATCAGCATTGACTCCCTCTTGATTAAAAGGAATTCCTATAAACCCAACGAACAGAGTAAATAGTCCCAATACAAGTAGAGGTAATAACATATTATTGTCTGATTCATAAGGATAAGAATACAGGTTTTTATTCTCAAAACGAGGAATAGTAATAAATGGTCGTGTCATATTTCTACCATTATCATCAATTCGATATGTTCTTTTTGAAAAAAAGGAAAAACTTTGATCATCAGTCATTGCTAATAAACGAACTTTTTTATTAATTTTTTTTGAAACCCCCCTACCCCATAGAGATATTGAATAGAAAGGTATTTTTTGTTTGCCACTATAATTTGTAAAATAAACATTTAAATGTCCCTCAAAAGTAAGTAAATATATCCGAAACATATAAAATGCGGTTAATCCGGCAGTAACCCAGGCTATTATTGCGAAAATCGTCGAATACAACCAAGTATCATTAATAATTTCATCTTTGGACCAAAAACAAGCCAAAGGCGGAATACCACACAGAGAGAGTGTACCTAATAAAAAAGCATTTTTGGTAATTGGTACATGTTTTCTTAAACCTCCCATAAGAATCATATTCTGATTTTTATACGGAGAATAGCCAACAATCCCTTCCATTGAATGAATAACGGATCCAGATCCTAAAAATAACAATGCTTTGGAATAGGCATGAGTAATCAAATGAAATAAAGCACTTCGGTAAGACCCCATACCAAGAGCTAACATTATATAACCCAATTGGGACATTGTAGAATAAGCTAAACCTCTCTTAATATCTTTTTGAGCAAGAGCTAAAGTAGCTCCTAATAAGACAGTTATTATTCCTATTAACGAGATTAAATTCATTATGGAAGGGATAACTATGAAAAGAGGAAGAAGACGAGCTACAAGAAAAATTCCTGCCGCTACCATAGTAGCAGCGTGTATAAGGGCAGAAATCGGAGTAGGCCCTTCCATAGCATCAGGCAACCATACATGAAGGGGAAATTGTGCAGATTTAGCAACAGCACCGCCAAATAACAGAGCAGCACACAAAGTAACAAATAAAAAATTTACCTCGTTATTAGAAATTAAGTCATTGAATATTTCGAATAAATCTTGAAATTCGAAACTACCCGTTATCCAATAAAAACCTAAAATTCCTAATAATAAACCAAAATCCCCTACACGATTTGTTAGAAAAGCGTTTTGGCAAGCATTTGCTGCAAGAGGTCGTGTGGACCAAAATCCTATTAGTAAATAGGAACACATTCCGACCAATTCCCAAAAAATATAAATTTGTATCAAATTCGAACTAGTAACTAATCCTAACATGGAAGTACTGAAAAAACTCATATAAGCAAAAAATTTCAAATATCCTTGATCATGAGCCATATAATTATCACTATAAATAAGAACAAAAATTCCAACAGTAGTGATTAACATTGACATAATAGAAGTAAGTGGATCTATCAAATATCCGAATTCTAAAGAAAAATCGTTAGTAATGATCCAAGACCATACATATTGATGGCTATAATTGCTATTTATTTGATGAATAGACAGATTCATTGAAAAAATCATAACTATACTTAACAATAAAACACTATGAAAAGACCACATGCGACGAAACTTTTTTGTTGCCGTCGGAAAAAGAAGAAGCCCCACCCCTAGTAATATAGCAACTGAAAGGGGGATGAAGAGTATTAGGCACCCGTATTGATATGTCTGTTGCATAAAAAGCTTTTTGAATTTACTAATTTATTGACTGGATCTTACCTTTTTGAAAGGAGTAAAAAAAAGCAAGCTATGAACTAAATTACACTAATTTTTTTTATTACTTTTCTTACTTATACTTAACTTATACTTATTTACTTATTCTTAACTTTCTTTATTTATTTCTTTATTTCTTTATTTCATTTGATTCCTACGGTGTAACAGATTCTATAGATATAGACTTTAATGAGAAAGAATATCAAATAAAGATAGTAATCAATCGAATGAATAAAAACTATTTTACAGCGATTCTATGGAAAAAAAAATCACATATCTTCGCTCTTTCTCTATTTAGCTATTTATAGTATTTAGAATTTATAGTATTTAGAGTACGCGAAATCTTTTTTTCTAAATGCGATTTTCATATATCTTCCCCCCCTAGCTTTCTTTTTTCCGAAAAGAATATTAATTCAAGAATAAGAATAAATAGAATACAAAAAAAAGTAAAGAAGGATTTGGTTTGACCAATAGATGTCTTTCACATCCAACGAAAACAATAAGTAATCCTTTTTATCTTAAATGGCCGTTCCAAAAAAACGTATTTCTACATCAAAAAGGCGTATTCGGAAAAATATTTGGAAAAGGAAGGGATATTGGATAGCATTAAAAGCTTTTTCGTTAGGGAAATCTCTTTCTACAGGAAATTCAAAAAGTTTTTTTGTGCAACAAAAAAATTAACAAATTAAGTATAAGTAGTATATAAGTAGTATAAGTAATAGTAATTCAAAATTTCAATAATCCGAATGAACTCGAAAAATGAAATTGACCCATTTCCTATTTGCTACAAAATTTTGAATTTCCTATTGAGTTAAACTAATCAATATGAAATAGCACTAAATTCCTTCTTTTATATTAAAAAAAAAATATATATATATAAATTAAGCTTTTTACTGAATTATAAAAATAGAAAAGTTTCCTTGTTTTTGTTGACAAACCCATAAATACAAGATAAAAGGAGGTTTATCCTTCTTTTTTTTTTAGTAGATTTTCTCATTTACAAGATGGGGAGAGGGTTTTTCCCCATCGAACTATTTGTTTGTTAGAAAAAAATTTTATATTTTTCTCCCTTTTTCTCTATCTATAAAAAAGGGGATAATTTTTTTATTTTCATTTCATTTTTATTGAAAGTAATAGATTCAATTTAACCTTACTTAACCTTTTTTTATATATTTCTATGAATTACTATATATAATATAGAATGGTATAGAATATAGAATGGTAAATTTCTGAAATTCAAAAAATGAGAAAAAAAAAGTTCATTAAAAAATGAAAACAAAAACCATTTTTGGGGTAGAACTTTCTCTTTCTAGTTACAAGAGTTCAATTCTAAGAGAACAGAAAATACCCGAAAAACCCCAAGAGGCTAAGACCCTAAACTAAAATAACGAACCTTCTAATCCCTATTATTATTTATTATTTTTTATTATTTTGAATTTGCATTTTTTCTGAAAAAGAAAATAAAAATATTGCACTGAATTGGCTTCTTCAATCTCGACGATTGTTTATTTATAAGCTATTATAAGTTCAAGACAAGCCGCTATGGTGAAATTGGTAGACACGCTGCTCTTAGGAAGCAGTGCTAGAGCATCTCGGTTCGAGTCCGAGTGGCGGCATGTCATCTTCTAAAAAAGCGAAATAGATCCTATAATCAATTCAACTCCCAATTTCCATTTAAGAGACTCTTCTTTTTTTTTTATGATATTTTCAACCTTAGAACATATATTAACTCATATTTCCCTTTCTATTGTTTCAATCGTAATTACAATTCGTTTAATAACCCTTTTTTGCGTAGATGAAATCGTACAACTGTATGATTCATCCGAAAGGGGTCTGATAGTTAGTTTTTCCTGTATAACAGGATTATTAGTTACACGTTGGATTTATTCGGGTCATTTTCCACTAAGTGATTTATATGAATCATTAATCTTCCTTTCGTGGTGTTTCTCCCTTATTCATATAGTTCCGTATTTCAAAAAAAAGAAAAATTTATTAAGCACAATAACCGGTTCAAGTGCTATTTTTACCCAGGGCTTTGCTACTTCCGGACTTTTAACTCAAATACACCAATCTTCAATATTAGTACCCGCTCTTCAATCCGAGTGGTTATTAATGCACGTAACTATGATGATATTGGGCTATGCGTCCCTTTTATGTGGATCATTATTATCAGTAGCACTTGTAGTCATTACATTTCGAAAAAACCGAAAGATTCTTTGTAAAAGTACTCTTTTAATAAAAGAGTCGTTTTTCGGTGGTGAAATTGAATACATGAATAAACGAAGCAATCTTTTCCAAACTACTTCTTTTTTTTCGGGTAAGAATTATTACAGATCTCAATTAATTCAGCAATTGGATTATTGGAGTTATCGTATTATTAGTCTAGGATTTTCTTTTTTAACCATAGGTATTCTGTCAGGAGCAGTATGGGCTAATGAAGCTTGGGGATCCTATTGGAATTGGGATCCAAAAGAAACTTGGGCATTTATTACTTGGATCGTATTCGCGATTTATTTACATACTCGAACAAATATAAACCTGAAAGGTGCAAATTCGGCAATTGTAGCGTCTATAGGCTTTCTTATAATTTGGATATGCTATTTTGGGGTTAATCTATTAGGACTAGGACTACATAGTTATGGTTCGTTTACATTAACATCTAATTGAATTCACGAAAGTATCTTACGAACACTACACATTCACATTATAGTACATATAAAAAAAAATTTACGCGAATGGGCACGAACCATGCGAATGGAATATTGTATTTGATTCGCATGGTTCGTGCCCATATTGGGTTCAAATTCTTTTTTTTTTTTTAGCTATAAATTTTATAAATTTGCGAGAAGGAAAAGTTCTCTTTTTTCATTCTACAACTTTTTCATTGTAAAGTGAAAGGTTTTAAAATCATGAATAGCAAAAAACTATTTAGAAAAAGAATTAGATAGCATAACTTCAACCTTGTCAACCGATAGTGAAAGAACGAGATCGGGGTACATACCAATACCCAGTACGGGTAAAAAGAGGGAAATCGAAAGAAATAGCTCTCGGGGTCCAGAATCAAAAAAATAAGAGTTTGGAACGTTAAAAAGCTTATATCCATAAAACATCTGACGTGACATAGATAATGAATAAATAGGAGTTAATATCATTCCAATTGCCATAACAAAAGTAATTAGTATTTTTGGCATTAAAAAAAATTGGTGACTCGTAATTATTCCAAAAAATACTATCAATTCAGCAACAAAGCCACTCATACCCGGTAATGCAAGGGAAGCCATCGCAAAGCTACTAAACATGGTGAATATTTTTGGCATTGTGATAGCTATTCCGCCCATTTCGTCAAGATAAATAAGGCGTGTTCTATCATAAGTTGTCCCTGCCAAGAAAAAAAGTGCAGCACCAATAAATCCATGAGAGATTATTTGTAAAAGAGCTCCGTTGAGTCCTGTATCAGTTATAGAACCAATTCCGATAATTAGGAAACCCATATGAGATACAGAAGAATAGGCTATTCTTTTTTTTAAATTCCGTTGGCCAAGGGATGTTGAAGCTGCATAAATTATTTGGATTGCGCCTACTATCACTAACCAAGGGGAAAATAGATAATGGGCATGAGATAATAATTCTATATTGATACGAGCCAGTCCATACGCTCCCATTTTTAATAAGATTCCAGCTAGAAGCATACAAGTACTGTAATGTGCTTCTCCGTGGGTATCTGGTAACCACGTATGTAGGGGTATAATCGGCGATTTGACAGCAAAAGCAATCAAAAATCCAATATAAAATAGTATTTCTAAGACCACAGGATACGGCTGATTAGCTGATGTTTCAAAATTTAATGTTGGTTGATTAGAACCATATAAACCTATACCCAGCACTCCCATTAGGAGAAAAATGGAGCCCCCTGCTGTGTACAAAATAAATTTTGTAGCCGAGTACAGACGTTTCTTTCCCCCCCACATGGATAGAAGTAGATAAACGGGAATTAATTCTAACTCCCACATGAGAAAAAAAAGTAAAAGGTTGCGAGAAGAAAATAATCCTATTTGACCACTGTACATTGCTAACATCAGGAAATGAAATAATCTAGAATCTCGAGTAACAGGCCAAGCCGATAAAGTAGCTAAGGCGGTGATGAATCCCGTTAGTAAAATGGGTCCTATAGAAAGTCCATCTATTCCCAATCTCCAATGGAAATCAAAAAGGGGGATCCATTTATAATCCTCCAATAGTTGAATTAATGGATCGTCCGGTTGGAAATGATAACAGAATGTATACACCGTTAGAAGTAGTTCTAAAATAACTATACCTATAGTATACCACCGAACTACCCTATTTCCCCTATGGGGGAGAAAGAAAATTAATGAACCCGCAGATATTGGAAAAACTACAATTATTGTTAACCAAGGAAAAAAATTCGTGGTAAAGACAAGATGCGCTTGGACCAGAAAGACCCGTGCTCAAAAATAAAAATATCTTGAGCACGGGTCTTGTCGGTAAAAAAAAAAAATAAATAAAATGGATTCAAGTAGAGTTTATTGGAACGTATCAATAAGCTAGACCCATACTGCGAGTTGTTTCAGCCCCTAAATAAACCCGAACACTCAAGAAATCCGTTGGACAGGCGGATTCACATCTTTTACAACCAACGCAGTCTTCCGTTCTTGGAGCCGAAGCAATTTGTTTAGCTTTACAGCCGTCCCAAGGTATCATTTCTAATACATCGGTGGGGCAGGCTCGGACACATTGAGTACATCCTATACATGTATCATAAATCTTTACTGAATGTGACATTGGATCTATACATTTTTAAACGTTATAAATTTTCGACCTAGTAAGCTTCTAAACAAATCCTATATTTAGATACCAGGTAAATCAACAAGTTATCAGAATTTTTCTAATCAACTTACTTCTGGACTGCTTTATTATAAAAGAAAGGGCCAAAATACTTTGATTTCTTCTGTTTATGTTTCCTTTGCAGAGAAGATTATACCTTAAATTTTCATTTCTTTACGAATATTCGAATTCTTCTGATTAAGACTACTTATTCAACAAATTCGATTGGTTAATACGAGTTGATTTTCGATTACGATAAATTGATGAAACAATAGCCAGCCCTATGGCTGCTTCAGCGGCTGCAATGGCTATAACAAAAATTGAGAAAATTTCTCCCCTTAATTGACGATTATCAAAAAAATCGGAAAATGTTACAAAATTGATATTAACTGCATTCAATATAAGTTCAAGACACATAAGGGCTCTAACCATATTTCGACTTGTGATCAATCCATAGATACCCATAGAAAATAAATAGGCACTCAAAACAAGTACATGTTCGAGCATCATTAAGCAACTCCTTTGTAATCTCATTCATTTCAATCTAAATAACAATTCAATTGATTTGATTGAATCACATATAACAAGCATGGAATATTTTAATTGCTGATTTTTTATTGACGAGCTACAGCAATTGCACCTATTAAAGCAACTAAAAGAATTAGTGAAATGAGTTCAAATGGAAGAAAAAAATCCGTTGATAAATGAATTCCAATTTGTTGACTATTGCTTATCAAATCTTGTTCTAGAACCTGGTTTGATCTTGTAGTCCAAATAATCCCGTACCATGACGTATCTGGAATAGTAGTAATTAGTGAAATAAAAAGACTTGTACAAACCACCGAAGTAACCCCATCCCCAACAGTCCAGAGGCGAGAATCTTTGTAATATTCTGAATCACTCATGAACATCACAGCAAAAAGAATTAAAACATTTACAGCCCCTACGTAAATAAGTAGTTGCGCGGCAGCTACAAAATAAGAACTCAATAGAATATAGAATAAGGATATACAAACAAGAACCAATCCTAACGAAAAGGCAGAAAAAATTGGATTGGGAAGTAATACTACTCCTAGACTTCCTAATATCAGACCCGATCCCAGAAAGACTAAAAGAAAATCATGCATTGGCCCGGGTAAATCCATAAAAAAAATAGAAATATTTCATGATTTTATTGACCTGACCAGGAAAAAAGAAGTAACTCCCTTTTTTTATCTTTCTGATACTTCTTAACTTAAACTTAATTAAATAAATAAAATTTGAACAGGTGCGGGCGGGTTGATATATATAGTATTATTAGCCCTAATCATTCAATATCTGGAAAAAAGTTTGAAAAAAAAATATATATATTACTCTAATATAAATATTTCTATAAATATAGAACTATAAATATAGAAATACATTTTGAATAAAAATTAAATGACAAGTTTAAACTATTTTTGAAAAGCCTTATTTTATAGATCCAACCTAAACCTTAATAGTTAATTTCAGTTATTTAAAATTTATTTTATTATTAATATTATTATTATTATTAATAATTAACTATTATTCATAAATAATTAATTTTTAAATTGAATTGTTAATTGGGGATTTTTTTGAATTGAGAGGTTTAAGTTTAACTATTTTATATTTGATTTATATTGGAGGCGAATTCGAAATTGTGCGAATTGTGTAATCATCAATTACTGACGTTGGTAACCGACCCAAAGCAATTTGATTATAATTCAATTCGTGACGATCATAACTCGAAAGTTCATATTCTTCAGTCATTGATAAACAATTTGTTGGACAATACTCAACGCAATTACCACAAAATATACAGATTCCAAAATCAATACTGTAATTAAACAATCGTTTCTTTCGAATATCACTTTCCAATTTCCAATCTACAACGGGTAGATCTATAGGACATACACGAACGCATACTTCACAAGCAATGCATTTATCAAATTCAAAGTGAATTCGGCCCCGGAAACGTTCCGACGTGATTAGTTTTTCGTAGGGATATTGAATAGTTATAGGTAAACGATTCGCGTGAGACAGGGTAATCGCGAAACCTTGACCGATGTATCTGGCAGCTCGTATTGTTTGTTGACCATAATTTGTGAATTCAGTTAGCATAGGAAACATATCGTGAATGTGTATAAAGAAAAAAATTGTAGACTTGTTTCTTTCTCTTGTTTGAGATAAATGGTGAATATAGAATATTGTAATTGTTTACAGTGAAAGAAGTTGGGACGAAGTTGTTAATAATAGATTACCTAGAGAAATAGGTAAAAGAAATTTCCATCCAAGATTTAATAGTTGGTCTATTCTCAACCTTGGTAAAGCCCATCTTGTTGCAATAGGAATGAACAAGAACAAATAAGTTTTAGCTAATGTAATAAAGATGCTGATTATTGTTCCAAAAACTTTACCTACTTTATTTATATTTATGTCAAAAATTTTAGGACCGAATAGGTATGGAATAGAAAGATTCCAACCTCCTAAGTAAAGAACTGTTACAAATAACGAAGAAACTAGTAGATTCAGATATGAAGCAACGTAAAATAAACCAAATTTGATACCTGAATATTCGGTTTGATAACCTGCTACTAATTCTTCTTCTGCTTCTGGTAAATCAAAAGGTAATCTCTCACACTCAGCTAGAGAAGAAATTAGAAAAATGAGAAACCCTATAGGTTGACGCCACAAATTCCACCCCCAAAAGCCGTATTTTGACTGCGCTTCAACTATATCAACTGTACTTGAACTGTTAGATAATCATAGTTGATTAGAACATCGCTGTTCTTACCACTATTACAGAACCGTACGTGAGATTTTCACCTCATACGGCTCCTCAAGGGTCACAAATAAATCTAAGGACATTTAATTATTATGTATCTTTATCTTTATATTTTTTTTTGTTTTTTTTTTGTAGGATAGAGTCAAAACTTATCCCAAGTTCCCCAAATTAGACCAACGGAATTCTGTTTGCTATATTTTTTATTTAAAATATATTAAATATAATATATATTATTAATATTTATTATATATATTAAATATATATTAAAAAAAGGTGCTTCTGAATTAATCTCATCTTTTCTTTTTAGGAATGTCATTTTTGTTTGTTAATCAATAACTTAATCCTTGAATAAAAACCTTTTTGTAACAACATCATATAGGTATTTCAACCTATTTTTTTCAATTACGAAAAAGAATTAAACATTCCATTAATTTATGAATCATACCAAGAGTTCTCTCTTTCTAACTAACGAAAAGATAGAAGAAAAGGATTTTTTTAATTATTTTATTCTATTTTATTTCGTTATTTTTTTATTCTATTTTATTTCGTTCCTATTCTCCTTTCTCATAAAAGGGATTTTACTCCAAATAAAAGATTACTTCGTTCTTGATAGTTATTTACTTACTTGGTGGATAGGAACATACTCTAGGTCGGAATCGTGGGTAGTACTTCTTGATCGTTTCTACTAACTTAAAGTCCCAATTCGAATTCCGTTTATGGGCAGAAATATCCTCTAAAATTATTTAGAGAATATCCATTACTAATCCTTTGTGTATTTTGGTCTTTCTAACCATCCACTCAATTTTGTTCAACCTCCCATTTAAACCCGCTTCAAGTGATGATAACTAAGCAACCAATCTTGGGGCAACCGGCCTCTCCTGCTTTTATTTAGTTTTAATTAATAATTAATTCTTGTACATAGGAAATGAGACTTAATCTTTTTACTGCAAATTTGCAAGCCGTTTTCTTTCACTCATATAACTATCTGCTTTAGTTCATCAACCCAAATGATGCCTAAAAAAGATGAAAAAATTATTTAACCTTGACCCTCTTCTCAGAAATTAGAAAGAAAAGAACTAGGAACAATTGAGTATTTCACCTAATTAGACGACACCGAATCACACGTAGAGATATTGATAATACACATAAAGTTAATGGTATTTCATAACTAATTGATTGAGCAGCAGCGCGTAAACCACCTAAAAAGGAATATTTATTATTTGATCCATATCCCGACATAAGAAGTCCAACGGGAGCAATACTTGAAATAGCGATCCATAAAAAAACACCAATACCAAGATCGGCTAGAATAAGGTGGTATCCAAAAGGAATTACTGAATAACTTAGTAAAATCGATATCACTGCGACGGATGGTCCGATACTAAATAAACGACCATCTCCTCTAGATGGAATAAGGTTCTCTTTGAAAAGTAGTTTTGTACCATCTGCTAGAGCTTGAAGAATTCCTAAGGGACCAGCGTATTCAGGTCCAATACGTTGTTGTATCCCTGCAGATATTTCTCTTTCTAACCAAACAATTACGAGTACACCTATTGTGATTCCTAATACAAGAGTAAAAATCGGGACAAGTAGCCATATAATCCCATAGGCCTCTTTTAAGGATTCTAATCTGGAAAACGAATTGATAGCTTGTATTTCGGTTGTATCCATTATCATTTTTAACGATCAACTTCTCCCATAATGATATCTATGCTACCTAATATCGTCATAATATCAGCCAATTTCATTCTTTTAACTAACTGAGGAAGAATTTGCAAATTGATAAAACCCGGCGGGCGAATTTTCCATCTCCAAGGAAAAACACTCAGATCTCCTATCAGAAAAATTCCCAATTCCCCCTTTGGGGCTTCAACTCTCACATAAAGTTCTTGTTTTGCCAATTCAAAGGTTGGAGAAGGTTTTTTACTAATAAATCGATAGTCAAAATCATTCCATTCGGAATCTTTTACTCTATCAAAACGTCGTATTTCTAAATTCTCGTAGGGCCCTCCTGGAATTCCTTCCAGAGCCTGCTGTATAATTTTTATTGATTCTGTCATTTCACCGATTCGTACTAAATAACGAGCTAACGAATCTCCTTCTTTTTGCCATTGAACTTCCCAATCAAATTCATCGTAACACTCGTAATGATCAACTTTACGAAGGTCCCATTGGATTCCGGACGCCCGTAGCATTGGGCCCGATAAACCCCAATTTAGTGCTTCTTCTCCGCGAATAACGCCCACGCCTTCGACCCGTTCTAAAAAAATAGGATTCCGTGTAATAAGCTTTTTATATTCAGCAACCCCCGTTGAAAAGTAATCACAAAAATCCAAACATTTTTCTATCCAGCCATAAGGTAGATCAGCAGCTATTCCTCCGATACGAAAATAATTATGCATCATTCGCATACCAGTAGCTGCTTCGAATAAGTCATATATCAATTCCCTTTCTCGAAAAATATAGAAGAAGGGGGTCTGTGCACCAATATCTGCCATAAAAGGGCCAAGCCATAACAAATGGGACGCTATACGACTCAACTCCAACATAATGACTCTGATATAACTAGCTCTTTTAGGTACTTGAATATTTCCTAATAGTTCGGGCCCATTTACAGTTATTGCTTCCGTGAACATAGTAGCTAAATAATCCCAACGCGTCACATAGGGCAAATATTGGATAATTGTTCGATTTTCCGCAATTTTCTCCATCCCCCTGTGTAAATAACCTAATATAGGCTCACAGTCAATAACATCTTCACCATCTAGAGTAACGATGAGTCGAAGAACACCATGCATTGATGGGTGGTGAGGCCCCATATTGACTACCATAAGGTCTTTTCTTGTAGCTGGTACAGTCATAAGTTTTTTACCCATTCATTTTTCCATGAATTGCTGAAAGTGAAAAGAAGTTTATCCAAATACCAAATAGGAAAAAGTACTTAAAATGATTCTTCCAATTAACGAGTTTTTGCCTCTCGAATACTCAACTGACCAATTAATTCTTTATAACGTGCTCTATTTTTTTTTGCCAAATAAGCCAACAGCCGTTGACGTTTTCCTAAAATTGTTCGCAAACCTCTCTGAGATAAATAGTCTTTTTTATGCACTTCCAAATGTGAAGTAAGTCTCCGTATCTTATTGGTAAAACGGAATACTTGAAATTCAACCGACCCCCTTCTTTCTTTTTCAGAAATAACCGAAATGAATGCACTTTTTACCATAAAAGATTTTCCCTCTTCCACTTTTACAGATACGGATTTTATCGATGAGTAATAATAATGATAGTAATTTTAATGTGTTATATACAATAATCTGAATTTCTTTATGAACTCCTAATTTTATCAACTCATATTAATCCACCCAGGTCATATTAATCCATCCAGGTTTCAATTTAATTTATTCTGAAAAAGAAAAAAAGAAGAAAGAAGGAAGGGGGTTCATTTTTGCATGGCATAATTTAGGCCTAAAATGAAGAAGATTTTGTTAATTGATTTGTAGGCCTAATTGATACCTCAGCGGTTTTAGTCTTCGTATTATATATTAGAATGGCATGGAAGGTGGGGCGTGTCAATCTCTTTACTTTCATATACCCCGTAGGGTATAGCATATATAGGAAAAATGGGCTATCAACGACTTTTCAACCGCGGATACATCTGTATCCTTAACATACTGAAACGACTGCCGTTATTTGTATCAAACCAATAGCGATTCATACAAGCTAAATCTTCTAATCGATAATTAGGCCAAAGAAAAAATTTGAAATTAATTAATTCATTCTTATCTTTATTAAGATTAAGAGGGTTCTCTTTATCCAAATCCAAAGATTGACTACAATTGTTCTCAGTCGAAGATATTGGATTTTTATTCCAAGTCTTTGAATTGAAATAAATTAGAATTCTCAACTCTCTACGACGTCTATGCGATAAAATGGTTTCGGGAACAAGTAAATCAAAACCATTCTTATCAACATAGGGTTGTTTTCTATATCCTTGATTAATTTGGTGCTTAATCTTATGAACCAACAAAATACCTAAGGTTTGATACATAATAAATTGTCCATCATTTTTTACAGACAGGCGTGTGGGTTCGATAATAAAGAACGCGCTTTTGATCCATTCTATAAGCTTTACATCCTTCCGAATACACATTAAATCCAAACTCATTTCTCCTCCTCGAATCGAGGATATAGTAATTTCTCGTGGATTTGGCAGTCCAAGCAGGAAAGAATATATTTTTATATTATTCATAATTCTTTTAGCCAAAGTACTGCGCGAGGTAATTTGAAAAACTAAAAAAGGTTTTAGGAGTAAATCTATTTCTTTTTCTAGCTTACTTTTCTTTCTCTTTTTCATTTTTTGGGGGGAAGGGTCTTTAATATCTTTTTCGTGGTTTGTTGAAGGAACAGATTCAGCATTCCCTTGTTTTTGTACATTTGATCTAAGATCTCTTTTGCTTTCGACCGATTCTTTTTCTTTTTGATCTTTTTGATTTCGATTTTGATTCTTTATTTCTTTATTTGAAACGGATTCCCCTTTTTGTTTTTGGTTTCCTTCGATGTTTTTCTTTTCACTAAGATCATTTTCATTTAGATTCAAATTTAAAAGAAGGATTTTACTTGGTATAACCCACGGTTTTAGTTTATATAGACTATAGCGTAGGACAAATTCTGGGAAGGAAAAAAGTCCCAGGTGTGAGATGGGACGTTTTAGTATTTCTTCATTCATTCCCATCCAATCCAAAAAACCTTTTCGGGGTTTTGGTAAATTGGTTTGGAGCTTTTGCGGAATTTTAAGATAAACAAGCTTTTTTTTATCAATTTTTTCAAAAATTGGATATTGATAATTGTTAGTATCAATATGAGTATTTTCATTACTCGTGATATCCATTCTGATGTAGGACTCAATAATAAGTTGTTGTCTAAGATCCCAATTTGGATTTTGAAAATTAAAATCCAAATATTTTCTATCGCGATCTTTTTGTGTATAATTAAAATTTTCATAATTCTTAATAGGAATAGGGAAACTTCTCCATATATATATATCAGAAAAATTCTCTTTATGAGTGTTGGATTTATAAGAAATATCTTCGTTCTTTTTTAATTGGACTTGCGAGCTTGATTTAGAAATAGGCGAGTCCCTCTTATTTTCATAATTCAAATTAATAGATTTATATGATAACAGATCATATTTAGAGCTTTTTTGAAAATTGTCTGTTTGATTCACTGTTTGATTCACTAAGTAATCTACTTTAGAATTCCTAGAATTACCCCCCTTTATGGACTGAACTTTTTCATATGAATCCCGCTTGGTTTTTTTTTTTTTTTTTCTATAACGTAGATTAATGAAATTTCTCATCTTTTTCCACCTTCTAAACCTTTTAAGACGAGACAAATTGTATTGATAATGTCCCCTTATCCAGTTTTTCCATTTATTATCCGGGCGTTTCTTATGACTTAATTTAGAATCAAGTATTCCTTGTGTTTCAAAGGAATCTTTTATTTCATCCTTAATAAAAAAAGACATTCCATTATATTGAAAAACAGATCTTAATTTGTTACTAACTTGGGTTTGTGATAATTTAAAAAATACATATGCTTGTGACAAATAGGATAAGTCCCCAAAACTATGTAAATTTTTCCTATTTCTAAGAATATTAATTGAAATAAAGTTAATTATATTTTTATTTTTTCTATTAAGCCTTTCTTCTTTTGTTTCATTAATGGGCTTATCCGGCATTTTTTTTATCGATTCAAAAAGAAATTGTATATTGAGTCTGGTAATATTAATAATAGCTAAAAAAATATCTATGTATACTTTTTCAAGGAAAATTTTTATAAAACAATCTAATTGAGAGATTAATCGGACAGTTCTTCTTTTTAATATTTGCCAAATATTTGTTGTCCATTCGAATCTTTTAGCATTATACCCTTTTTCGGTAGGATTAATATATACGCCGGATGGGGTTATTTTTTTTTTTTCTTTTGTAATTCTTTCTATTTTATTTTTAATTGTCCTTGTTCTACCTGTTAGATCCTCCCTTTTGATTAGTGCATAATTTTTCCAATTTTGAGATTGAAATAGACTAACTGATTCATGAATTATTTGATTGCTGCTTCTAGAATCTTTTTCGTTTTTAATTTCATTCGAGTCTGATACTTTTATTAATCTAAAAATTAGGTTGAATTTTGAGAGTACTTTTTGTTTTAGTATTCTTGTTATAAATACTAACCTTTCAATAATGTCAATAATTAATTTTTTTGTTTCTTTTAAAACTAATTTTGTTTTTCCTAATAAATATAAATAGAAATCTAAATACGCCCTTTTTAATTTTTCTATTTTTGGTTGTAGTTCCTTAAAAATGGGGTCAAAAAAAGAATCTCCTTTTCTAATTCTGGGAGAACCAAAAGGAAGGTTAGTTTCCCGTCCCCAAACTGTTAAAAAACAAAACTCATCTTTTTGGTTTTCCTCTTCGATTAGATTTCTATCAGAGGGTCGTATGTGCCAAGGTTTCAGGTAGAAAGGAAATAAGATTTTTATCTGAATACCCTCTGCCCACCCATTTATTGGAAATTCTGTTTCCGATACTTGGATACCATTATGGGTACATTTAACATGCATTTCGCGCTCCCATTCCTGTATATCCTCAAACCATTCAGGAGATTGAAATAATAATATACGTCCAATATTTTTTGCTATTATCAATGAAGGCAATACAATATATTTTCTAAGAATAGATTGAGTTATTAACGCGAATCCCCTTATTATGTGCCCACATATGATATTATCCCATCCCTCCGATATCTCCATCCGCCTTTCTTCCTCGTTTAGACTATTTTCCTTTTTTTTATTTTTTCCTTCTTCGTCTATATACTCCACGTCTATATACTCGACAATTTCGGATTCTATCCCCTTGTCTGTCCAATTTGTAAAAAAAACTTTAAAAAATTTGGATATATCAAACGGTAGGCGGGGGAGTCTTTTGACTCTATCCAAAAAAAGGGGAGAGTGCGCCTTTGCTTGAAACAGTTCAAAAATTAAAGTTTTACGCCTTTGAGCGCGCATAGCACCTTTAATTAGTCCTCGCCGAAAGTCCGATTGGTATGAATAACTTGGCAAAATAATTTCCTTTATCTCATCTTCTGTATCAGTATCACCACTGCTATTAGAATTGTAAGAATTCTGTTCAGGTCCATTTTGTTTATCCTCCTTTTGTTTATGTTGTTTATGCTCCTTTTGTTCATGTTCATTTTCTTTTTCTTCATTTTCTTTTTCTTCATTTTCTTTTTCTTCAATTTTTTTTTCTTCTTCTTCGGTAGGAATCAAAACCTTTACGTATTTGGCTTTTCTTGAGCGAATTTGATATTCGACTGGCACTGCCCCGTTTTCAATGCCTTCTTGAACTTGTTGGTCAAATTCGGTTATTAATTTGTCTGGCCATCGGGGGACTTTTTTACTGATAATAGAATCTGTAATAGATTCTTCTGCATTAGATTCTGTAATAGATTCTTTTGCATTAGATTCTGTAATAGATTCTTTTGCATTAGATTCTGTAATAGATTCTTTTGCATTAGATTCTGTAATAGATTCTTCTGCATTAGATTCTGTAATAGATTCTTCTGCATTATAATTAGATTCTGTAATAGATTCTTCTGCATTATATTCTGTAATAGATTCTTCTGCATTATATTCTGTAATAGATTCTTCTGCATTATATTCTGTAATAGATTCTTTTGCATTATATTCTGTAATAGATTCTTTTGCATTAGATTCTGTAATAGATTCTTTTGCATTAGATTCTGTAATAGATTCTTCTGCATTATTAGTATGGGTTTTAATGGCATTCAATAAAAATTTGAAAAATCTTTCCTTTTCTTTAGTCAATTTTAGTTGTCTATCAAATTTGCCAGTTAAATTCTCCATTTCGATTAAAAAAGGTTTTTTATCAAATGCATCGGTTTGCCCCTCAAATTCTTGGTAATCGGGATCTGCAAAAAGGTTAGCATAAATCCGATTTATATCAAAGGTTTCACTTAAATTTTCTATAGACCCCTTATCTTTAGAAGGTGAA